AACATCTCGAAACAAGGTTCTAGCACCATGCCAAATGTGTCCGAAGAAGAAGAGCAAAGCAAACGAAGCATGTCCAAAAGTAAACCAACCCCGTGGACTGCTACGAAAAACACCATCGGATTTCAAAGTAGCACGATCTAATTCAAAAATCTCACCCAATTGAGCACGTCTAGCATATTTTTTCACAGTAGCGGGATCGCTATAACTGACTCCGTTGAGTTCGCCGCCATAGAACTCGACAGTTACACCTACTTGTTCGACACTATATTTAGATTCCGCCCTTCTAAAAGGAACATCGGCTCTAACAATTCCGTCTCCGTCGACCAAAACAACCGGAAATGTTTCAAAAAAAGTAGGCATACGACGTACAAAAAGTTCGCGCCCCTCTTTATCTCTAAAGATAGGATGTCCTAACCACCCAACAGCTATTCCATCCCCGTTGTCCATTGAGCCCGCTCTGAATAACCCCCCCTTTGCCGGATTATTGCCGATGTAATCATAAAAAGCTAGTTTTTCGGGAATTTTAGACCAAGCTTCAGATAAACTTTGATTTTCAGCCAACCCAGCACCAATTCTTCGATATATTTCTTGTTGGAAGTATCCTTGATCCCATTGATAACGAGTGGGACCAAATAATTCAATCGGGGTAGTTGCTGAACCATACCACATAGTTCCAGCAACTACAAAAGCGGCAAAAAAGACAGCAGCAATACTACTGGAAAGGACGGTTTCAATATTTCCCATACGTAATCCTTTGTATAGGCGTTGAGGTGGACGTACACTAAGATGGAATAGACCCGCCAATATGCCCAAGGTCCCTGCTGCAATATGATGAGAGGCTATTCCTCCCGGAACAAAAGGATCAAAACCCTCCACACCCCACGCTGGATTTACGGATTGTACCCTTCCAGTTAGTCCATAAGGATCGGACACCCATATTCCAGGACCATACAATCCTGTTACATGAAATGCACCAAAACCAAAGCAAGCCACCCCTGATAGAAATAAATGAATTCCAAAGATCTTAGGCAAATCCAAAGAGGGTTTTCCTGTACGTTCATCAGTAAATATTTCTAGATCCCAATACACCCAATGCCAGATAGCTGCCAAAAAGCACAAGCCCGAAAACACAATATGTGCCCCGGCCACACCTTCGTAACTCCAAATACCCGGATTCGTTACAGTACCCCCTGTGATACTCCAACCGCCCCATGAATTGGTTATTCCTAAACGAGTCATGAAGGGTATAACGAACATACCCTGTCTCCACATTGGATCAAGAACAGGATCAGAAGGATCAAAAACTGCTAATTCGTATAGAGCCATCGAACCGGCCCAACCAGCAACCAGAGCTGTATGCATTATATGGACAGAAATCAAACGACCGGGATCATTCAATACGACGGTATGAACACGATACCAAGGCAAACCCATGGAAATACCCCTTTATCAATGAAAAATAGACACAATGTAACTTTATTGCATTGGAAAAAACTATGCTGTGGACCCTCTTTTTAGTGGATTATCTTGGGGAAAGAATTAATATTTGTTTGATTTGTTTGATTCTTTTCAATTACTTTTAGTAATAATGAAACTATTTTGTTCGTAGGAACAAAAAGAAGCAGATCTATTCTACACCCGATAAGGACCAATACGCAATGGTAGGGGAGTTGATACCATTTTATATGAGTGAATGCATATATATATTTGTTCATCATTCAAAGGACTTATTTGTAATAATTTTCCTTTATTCATTTTGTCTTCTTTATCTTTTTTTATAAACTTAGTCAATCTATGGATAAAATATGATAAAGGCCAATATTAGTAGGACACTAAATCCATTGTTACGCTTTCACATCAAAGTGAGATATAGTACTTAATTTTTCTTTTATTTAATGCCTATTGGTGTTCCAAGAGTACCTTTTCGAAGTCCTGGAGAGGAAGATGCATTGTGGATTGACATATAGTGCGACTTGTCAGATATATTGGGTCATATGGTATTTCCCCATTCTCTTCCCCGATCGAGATATCCTCCCCTTCGCCCAAGAAAGATTGATTGAATTATCAAAAATTTGGAGCGTGAAGTTCAATTAGATCCATTTTTTCGGGAGGGTATACAGATTAATATTATCAATTAGAATAATTTATGGTTATCTTGGTTAGGCCAATAAAATGAAGTATCCAGGCTCCGTTTAGAAAAAAACCGGTAAAAAATCTATTTATGATTACTAGTTCTATCATATTCTATTTCTTTATATATTTATAATAGAAGTGATCTCAAACTGTTAATCAATCGAGTAATATGATGAATGCATTGAATATCTGTTGTAAGACATGAAATAAATTGTAAAAAGGAAGTCGTAGCAAAAGGACGTGGTATTGGGGCATTTGTCATATATGTGCAAATCCAAATCGGGCGGATCTTTACTCGGAGTAGAGCATAAACCTAAAAAAATTGAAGAAGCCCATTCAGGAACAAGAAAATTACATCGCGATTGAGATTGTATCTCGATGAAACAATACATCAATGAAAAGTTAGTTAGATAAATTTAGTAATTTTTTTTTTTATAGATAAACAAAACAGGCCAAAACCCATCTTTTTTGAAAAATGAAAGAAAAGCCCCTTTTTATAAGTTAAAAGCCTGGTATGAAAAAAAAAAAAAAATAAATAAAAGAAAACGCTAGAATCTACATCTACACATTGATTCTTTTTTTTTTTTTCGTTATTTTTGTTGAACCGTATGCATCAAAAGGTGCATGTACGGTTTCTAAGGGATACAACTTTATCCCAATCAACCGACTTTATCGAGAACGATTACTTTTTTTAGGCCAAGGGGTTGATAGCGAGATCTCGAATCAACTTATTGGTCTTATGGTATATCTCAGTATAGAGGATGATACCAAAGATCTATATTTGTTTATAAATTCTCCTGGCGGATGGGTAATACCCGGAGTAGCTATTTATGATACTATGCAATTTGTGCGACCAGATATACAGACAATATGCATGGGATTAGCCGCTTCAATGGGATCTTTTATTCTGGTCGGAGGAGAAATTACCAAACGTCTAGCATTCCCTCACGCTTGGCGCCAATGAGTTTTTTATTTGATTTGAGAGAAAAAAGAAGACTATGCCTTCGCGCTATATGAAATATTAATATTAAGTAATAATAGCATGGCACTTCGAATTCGATATGATAAATTTTTTTAACCCTTAAATTATGTATCGAAAGAGTAGTATGAGATAAAAGGTATTTCCGATTTTATCTAATCTATCGGGAGGCCTATTTCAGCGTCACAAACTTTTTTGTTTTCACGCCGGGAGGCTCTTAACAATATTTAGGTTATGAAAGAATATGAAAATAAAAAAAATCTTGTTTTTTTATTTGAAAAAAAAAAAGAAACTTTGGGATTGCTAAATAACAGACGAAATAAATATATAAAGCAACGGAGCCATCATAGTATTTTTGAACTACTCCAAAAACAAAAAGAAGGGTGGTTATTGGATCATTTACCAACCCGAGTCTGATAGACCCTATATTTAATTTAAATTTAATTTATTTGATATTTAAGTAAGGTAAAAACGAATTCCATTATAGAGCCGTATGCAATGCGTAAAAGATGCCTGTACGGTTGTTCAATTATATATTTTATTATTCTTTATCTCTTCACCTTATCATCATGCGAGATAGAATAAACATTTATTATGTTATATCATCAGGGTAATGATCCATCAACCTGCTAGTTCTTTTTATGAGGCACAGACGGGAGAATTTATCTTGGAAGCGGAAGAACTTTTGAAGCTGCGCGAAACCGTCACAAGGGTTTATGTACAAAGGACAGGCAAACCCTTATGGGTTGTATCCGAAGATATGGAAAGAGATGTTTTTATGTCAGCAACAGAAGCCCAAGCTCATGGAATTGTTGATCTTGTAGCGACTGAATAAAAAAGAAAAAATAACAAAAATTTCAGACGAATTGGTGATTTGAGATTTTATCTTCTTACCGGATTTAATATTCTATTCATTAATCTGATTTAAGATTCTATTCATTAATCTATTAATATAGAAATAAAATAATTCATAATCATCCGGTTAAGATCGATCTAAACCAGCCCATTATGTATATGATTCAATATGCCAACTATTAAACAGCTTATTAGAAACACAAGACAGCCAATCAGAAATGTCACGAAATCCCCCGCTCTTGGGGGATGTCCTCAGCGACGAGGAACATGTACTAGGGTGTATGTGCGACTCGTTCAGATCATGGGCTAGGACAAAAGAAAGAAAACAATTGATCCAGTATCAACGATCAGTACCAGTGAATAGACTAGAATGGAAGAACTCCATTCAATATCTAAAAATCAAAAAGATCTATCCTTCTATTGTGGTATCAAATGTATGGTTTCCGTTGGTGCAAATCCAATCAACTCCGTTTTAAATTTAAGATGAGAAAGAATTCTCCATTGATAGCAAATGATATCCATTAAGCAGGGGAAATACTATTTTAAAAAGCAGAAAAATTATGCCTTACTCTTGCAAGAACGGACTAACAGGGTCAGCTACTCAGCTAATCTTCATAATTAAATACCGTTACTGTATAAGTAGATCTCATTGTGAAAGACCTCGTACTGGATAATTATGGGTAGAGCCAAAGAGTGTGAACTGTACAAGTTAACAATAACATTGATTAAATGAAAGAAGGGCTCCGGTGTATAGAGAGGACCTCACCGTTTAAGAAGTAACCATAGAAACGATGGAACCCACTATATCCATTTCTATTTACAACTTTTATGTGGTTTTGATACCTAATATCAATACAATTTTTTCTAGGCATTTCACCTAGAAAAAAAAAAAAAAAAAAAAAAATCGTGGTCGGGAAGGTTATAGTAGCAAAAGCCATTGGAATTAAAATTTTATACATTGGAAGAATCCGTTTTGTTATTAATAGACTAGGATACGGGAAGGGAATAACTGAAAGAAAGGAAATCGATTAGTTATTCATCAAAGTTTCATTTATTCAATGACCAGAATTAAACGAGGGTATATAGCCCGAAGACGTAGAACAAAAATTCGTTTATTTGCATCAACCTTTCGAGGGGCTCATTCAAGACTTACTCGTACTATTACTCAACAGAAAATAAGAGCTTTGGTTTCGGCTCATCGGGATAGAGGTAGACAAAAGAGAGATTTTCGTCGGTTGTGGATCACTCGGATAAATGCAGTAATTCGCGAGAATAAAGTATACTTAAGTTATAGTAAATTTATACACAATCTGTACAAGAGACAGTTACTTCTTAATCGTAAAATACTTGCACAAATAGCTATATTAAATAAGAGTTGTCTTTATATGATTTCCAATGAGATCATAAAATAAAGAGATTGGAAGGAATCCGTTGGAATAGTTTAAATGGAGTTCCCTGGAGAATGAACTCTGGGAAGGTAGAGTAGAAATTAGTATGATAAAATATGATAAAGTCATCAAAATGAAGAAAGACGTTAAATATAAAATATTTATTCCTCTTCTCCCATTTTTTTTCTTACGACAGGACATTTCGATTTTACGATTTTTCGAACAAAAAAAAAAACGTCAATCCGCATTTGAGTTTGGATTGGAATTTTATTTTGATTCAATTCAATTCAATTGAAGAGTCAACCTATTTTTTTTCTGGTTCTAAGACCAGCAGCTCTAGCGGTTGACTCGCTTCTTTCAAATTGTTTCTCATTATTAAGAAAAGGTAACGGAGATAAAATACGAGCTTGTTTTATAGCAATAGTAATTAATCGTTGTTGTTTTAAGGTCAATCTATTCACCCGTCTAGATAATATTTTTCCTTGTTCGCTAATAAATCGACTAATTAAACTCATGTTTCTATAATCAATTCGATCCCCCGATTGGATCGGAGGCAAACGCCTACGAAAAGATCGCTTAGATTTAAGAAAGATTCGCTTGGATTTATCCATGGTTTGTTTATTCCTTATCCTGAAAATCCCAATCCTATTTCTTAATTCTACATCATCTTTGATCCGATCGAAATAGGATTTGGTTTGTTTCTATTTATTTGTTTCTATTTAAATAAATTAAAAAATAAATTAAAATAAATTATATATATATATTGTTATATATAATATGTAATTTTTCATCTTCCTTGGAAGACTGACACACGAGCGATCGGTTCGATCTATTTCTTTATCTCCCCATGAATCGTATGTTTGTAACAACAGGGACAGAATTTTCTCAATTCCAATCGACTAGGCGTATTGTGTCGATTCTTTTGAGTAATATATCTGGAAATGCCCATTGATTCCTTATTAACACGATTTCGAACACAACTGGTACATTCCAAAATAACCGTTACTCGGACATCTTTACCCTTAGCCATGAACCTCCTTTGGTTTTTGATTCACTCAATTCTTTAATTTTCCGACCCGAAGCAAGGAAGAAGAAAGGACACAAAAATAGAAGCAGGTAACTCGAAATCAAATTATGAAAGAAATGTTTTGTTGCAATCAATATAGTAATAAATAATAAGTAATATAATGATTTCTAACTATATTTATAATTTTTAATTGCCGTACAGTATTTCATTTTCAGTTAAGTATCTTGTATGATATTGTTGCCCCAACCACCGCATTTCCGTTCTATTATTAATTTAATTTGAGCCTGAGCCCGAGTTCATAGTTTCACTGAGGGTGAAACCGCTTTTTCTTTGTTTTTTTTTTTTTTTAGAAAGAATAAGTAAAAAAAGAAAAAAAGAAAAAACAAAGAAAAAAAGAAGGGAGGGGTAGGGATTAGTTACAGATATTTGATTGTATCTCTAATCTTCTTCCCCCTTCCCATATCAATAGCTAGAATGAAAAAAAGGGGAATATCAACGCATCCGGAAAAAAACGATTGATCTCTATCAATAAACCTGCTAAAGACCCGAACCATAGAGTACTTACTACCGGTGCCACGGAGAGATATGTTTTTAGATCTCGCATTTTAAAAACTCCTCTTTCTGTATTCGTTATTGTAATTTTATTGTAATTTGTAATACCTAATGGTAATACATATATGACCGGATGTGTATATGTAGTTAATGACTTACCACTTGTACGCGGAGTTCCTAATTCAAATTGAAATGTACAAAATAGATATTTATTAAAAGAAAAAAATACGTCCATTTCCGCCTTAAATTCCTAAAAAATATTAATTTTTTGTGGTAGATTTCATATTAATTTCATACTTTATATAAGTCTTTTACCATATTATATGTTTGTTATATGATATATGAGACCAAAAGGAAGAAGGAAGAAATGATAAGATAGTTTGTGTATATCAATGTAGGAAATAAAGATGTGGAAAACAAGGCAGGGATTCTCTACAATGACACTGTAGACCAATTGAAAGGGATGTAGCGCAGTTTGGTAGCGCGTTTGTTTTGGGTACAAAATGTCACGGGTTCAAATCCTGTCATCCCTACCTATTACTTATCTTCTGAGCAGTAACGAGGGA